AGTGGGGCCAGAATAAAGCGTCCATAATAAAGACGCTTACTGTCTGCTCTTGATTCAACACACTTCCACTGTAGTGTCCGAGTAGATACTGTTACTTTCTCTCGAACCATAGTAATATTATTTGATCAAATCATTGAATTATTTATTTCTCTTGAAATCTCTTCAATGTTTACACACGTCTTTTTTTGGGGGGCCTACAGCCATTATGCGGCATAGGGGTTACATCCCGTATGAAACTTAATAGTATGCCACTTCTACGAATAGCTCTTAATGCCGCATCTCTCCCGAGACCCGGGCCTTTTATCATGACTTCTGCTCGTTGCATACCTTGATCCACCACTGTACGAATAGCATTTCCCGCTGCGGTTTGAGCGGCAAATGGTGTCCCTCTTCTTGTACCCTTGAATCCACAAGTACCGGCGGAGGACCAAGAAATTACTCGACCCCGTACATCTGTAACAGTCACAATGGTATTGTTGAAACTTGCTTGAACATGAATAACTCCCTTTGGTATTCTACGCGCATTCTTACGTGAACCAATACGTCTATTTCTACGTGAACCAATTTTTGGTATAGGTTTTGCCATATTTTATCATCTCATAAATATAAGTCAGAGATATATGGATATATCCATTTCATGTCAAAACAGATCCTGGTTTTTTTTACTGATTTTTTTTACTGATTTTTTGTACATCTGTACATCAGGTCCTTTCGATTTTGGGAGTCCTTTTTGGTTTAAAAAGATTATCCTTGTCTTTGTTTATGTCTCGGGTTGGAACAAATTACTATAATTCGTCCCCGCCTACGGATCAATCGACATTTTTCACAAATTTTACGAACGGAGGCCCTTATTTTCATATTTGTCACTCCTTTTCTTAATTCGGAATCTACTTAATTGATTGGAAGAAAATAAGTTTCTTAAAATTTTTAACTTCGAATTGTATCCCTACGAAAGAATGTTGAAATCAAAAAATCACCTAATTATTTGAGTCTTTACTTTTGAATATACAAATTATATGCCCTTTAGTTGAATCATAAGAACTTACCACAATTTTTATTCTATTTACTGGTAGTATACGTATAAAATTACGTTGAACCTTTCCCGAAGCAAAACCCAGAATCGGATTTTCGTTATCTAAACGAACTCGAAACATACATACCGTTGGGACGTAGTTCAGTAATTAAACCCTCGCGAATCCGTTTTTGTTCTTTCATTCCAGGTAAAAAGGCTTTGAAGCATCAACTAATCAAAGAGGCATAATATTAGAAACCTACCCTTTACTCTTTTTTTTTTTCACAAATATGAAAGTTCCGCATATAATTCGGCTATCAGAAAGATTACCATATATAACACAAAATTTCCCCGCCGATTCCTTCTATTCGAGCCTCTCGGTCTGTCATTATCCCTCGAGAAGTAGAAAGAATTACAATCCCCATTCCGCCTAAAATTCTCGGAATTCCTTGATAGTTAGAATAAATTCGTAGGCCGGGCCGGCTGATCCGTTTTAAATTTAAAACAGTTCTATATGATCCTTTCCTATTTCTCCTATGTCGTAGGGTTAAAACCAAAAAATATTTATTGCTTTCCTGATGTTTTCTCACGTTTTCAATAAAACCTTCTCGTAAAAGGATTTTAACAATATTTTCAGTCATGTTAGTAGATGGTATTCGAACTGTTCTTTTTTCATTCATGTCAGCATTTCGTATAGAGGTTATTATGTCAGCAATAGTGTCTTTACTCATGATAAACTAAGATTATTGTTGCCCCCGAATTTGGATATAATCAACATGCTCTATTTCTTTTTTTTCTGAATTCATAAATATTTATGAATTTAAAAAGGTATATGCGTGATATACAAACAATCTACTAATTTAATTTCAATTAATCCATTTCATTCAAATACTATAAACTATATCACGGTATTCCCTTATAATACTTCAGGTGCTAATGAAACTATTTTAGTGAAATTTAACTGTCTTAATTCCCGGGGGATCGCGCCAAAAATTCGGGTTCCCTTTGGATTTCCTTCTTGATCAATAACAACTGCAGCATTGTCATCATATCGTATTATCATACCGTTGTCGCGTTTGAGTTCTTTACAAGTACGTACAATTACAGCTCGAATCACTTCTGATCTTTCTAGAGGTGTATTTGGTACTGCTTCTTTGATTACAGCAACAATAACGTCACCAATATGAGCATATCGTCGATTACTAGCTCCTATGATTCGAATACACATCAATTCTCGGGCCCCGCTGTTATCCGCTACGTTCAAATGGGTTTGAGGTTGAATCATATCTTTTTTTTATTGGTTTTGTCTTTTTCAATGTAAAGGGTGAAAAAAAAAAAGAAATATTGTTTGTTCAAAACAAAACAAGAAACCTACAATTGTTTTTTATCAAAAAAATTCTTTCCTTTTGTTCTACATTCCTATCCTATACCGAAAGAATGAATTGAGTTCGTATAGGCATTTTTGATGCCGCTATTGAAATAGCCCTT